ACCGATAGACCCTAGACTTTACTCAGTTCCACTGTCTAAAGACTCATTAAGATAAACCCAATATAATTTATTACGTCCTGGTGTTTTCTTCCAGCCTAAAATAGAGATCTTATTTCTATGAATATCTAAATGACAGCTTGAGCAGACTGGCACCAAATTAGATCTTCGATTCAAATTGAAGGAGCATGATCTCTTAGGTTTAATATGATGGACGGCCTCTGCTGGAGCTCCACATATTTCACATGAGTCAATAAAAACTTTAGAATTATATTTAGAAGGACGGAACACTGTTAAAGAACTAGACTTCCCCGCGGTACTTTCACTTCGGGGCCGTAGAGGTGGTGATTTCCAATTAATAAGTTTACGATATTTTAAAGCACTACTATAAAACTCTTTGTCATTAATAATATGTCCCATAACTTCGATGCCATATTGGGAGGGCCCTGGGCCAGGTTTTAATTTACGTTCATAAATTATACCTAAATCTTCTCGCTGAATAACAGATAGATGATAATACCGAGCTGGTGAATCGATTAAGGAACAAACTTGATGTAGGTGAGTAGAAAGAACGAAACTAGTTCGTGCGGCTGTCAACCTTTCAATTGTTGCAGCTAATATTGCTAACCCCGAATTAACTTCTGTCCCATGGCAAATTTCATCTCCTAATATTAAACTGTTATAATTAGCTAGCTTTAATATAGTCGAGAGATCTCTCATTTCGACCTCAAAAGTACCTTGACCTTTATGAAGATCGTCTCCCCCTAAAATACGAGTAATTAAATAGTGGTAAGGTCTTAACTTAAAAGAATCGGCAGCTACATACATTCCTGCTTGAGCTAATATCACGTTAACCCCTATTGCTCTGAGTAAAGTAGACTTGCCCGCGCCATTTACCGAGAATATTAGCATTCCCTTATCCTCTAAACTAATATCATGAGCTACACATTCTTCTTGAGTATTTAACTGTTCTATTAATGGGTGTCGAAGATTAGTCGTTTCTATTAAACCTTTACCCTCTCCCTGCAAGCAAGGTTTAGTATAATTAAACCTAGTAGACACTATAGCCCCGCTTAATGCAACATCTAATCTAGAAATTATATTCTCTAAAGGTAAAAACAACTCAGAATAACTGAAATATAGTCTTTTAAGTTCTCGGTTATAAGTTTGTTTAACATAAGTATTAATTTGCTCTTCTAATAAATGTAACTTAGCTGATACTTTAAGAATAGGGGGACTAGTAATTATATTATAATTTCCTCTTTTACCTAATATGACAATAGAGTTAATATCTATCATATTAGCGCTCGGGGCCGGGAGTTTAACGCTATTTAACTTAGCTAACTTTCTAGATAAAATAGAGAAGGCATAACCCTCCTTATTAAAATATTCAGCTTTGATAGAAATTGTATCTTGAAATACAGCATTCGAAGTTTGTTTGGCCCACTCTGTAAGCTGGCCCTTTAAAGCTTGTTGTTGTACGAGAAGGTTAGTTAGATTGTCCGTTGGTTGTAATATGTCTTTTAAATCTCCCAAAAGTTTATCTACTTGGAAAAATCGGCCTATTTCCTCAATTAACGATTCTAATTGAGGTACGACTGCCAGGTGTTCGATTGCCAAGTGGGGTCGCAATAAAGGGAGTAAAGACCTTATAAATTTATTAGCAGACAAATAAGAGTGGTAAATTTGACTCAACTTTTTAGGCGGCAGCCACAAGGTAGTACCTATCGCATTAACACTCGAGGCACATATTGCTCATTGACGATGTAAAGAGGATAAATCTTTAATTTGTTTTAACTCGGAGTTATCAAGTATTTGCTTATCAAGTAATTGTTTAAATGTAGCAACTTCCTCGTAACGAAGATTTAGTTCAGAATAATCTGTGATAGGGTTAAGAAGTCTGGATTTGAGTAACCTTTTACCCATTGCAGTAGAACAGAAATCAATCAGATTAAGTAAACCACCCAGTTTACCCTTTTTAGGCAATAGGTCCAATTGATACTCGGCTCGATTACATAATATTAAATTTAAGGGGCTAACAACAGAATTATAAGACTCGGGAAGTTGAAGATTCTTAATAAAATTAAGATTTCGATCTTTAACAAATTGTAATATTCCTAAAAGGCTGATTATATTTACCTGATTGAGATCGTCCGTCCAAGTGCTTTGAAATATTTTACTAAGGGTATACTCTTGATAATTTTTGTTAGACCACTCTTCGTTAATGCCCGAGTAAATATGAAGCAAAAGCCATTCCTTATTATCATTTTCGTATCTATAAGATAAGTAACACGGGCTACTCATAACTTCAATTCTAGCATTAGGTTCAGAAGGGAACAAATTCCAGCCAATTAATAAACCATATATCTTATTTAGTATCCCCGGATCGGCCCCCGAGTCCGCCCAAATTACTACCTCTTTAATACGGTAGCTGATTAATAATCGAGCTACTTTGTCTCTGTCTTCCCAATAGACAGGAAACATCACACTATGTCCATTCATGACCGAAAATAAAGTAACACCCAGTAAGTCATCTTTAAAATAAATTGATATCACATAGGATAATTCAGAACAATCTTCTAAATTACAACTAGGAGAATAAATATGAGATACTGCGCGTTGTTTAGGCCCGGATTTACTAGTAACTAGTTCATCAATAACTATAATAGTCCAACCTTTATCCAACAAGATGCTTAAGTAAGTAGTAAGAGAATAAATAGGAAACCCCATTTGAAGCAAAGATCTTTTACCGGGTGATATTATCCTCATATCAAGTAACGAAGCAACCTGTTCAATAGGAGATGTTACTTCTAAAGGCCCCGGGCCCGACTCAACTAATAACTCAACTTGAGAATATGCTCGCTGTATACAAGGAGCATCAGGCTCATGCCAAAGTTCATAGAACTTACCAATCTGAATAAGCTGGATTACTGATAACCCATACTTAGAATAATTCTCCTCCATTAAGTTAAAATACTGCATAATTATTTGGCTCATTTTTAATTAGGAGTTAACCTCTTAATAAATTTAAGGCTCGAACAGCAATTGTACCACGTAAACGGTAATAGTTAACCATAATGGCTAAACCGATAGCAGACTCGGCAGCTGCGACAGTTAAAATCATAATCGCAAAAATTTGACCAAAAAGCGTATAGAGCACACGAGACTCAAAAAGAAGCAAAATAGTAGAAGCCAGTAAAACTAACTCTACACACATTAACATAATAATTAAATTGCTTCTATTAAGAATAATACCTAAGATTCCGATTAATAAGATGACAATTGATAATATTAAATAGGACATACTTTAATTTTCCCATTCTAAGCCTCCTTCTATCCATTCATAAACTAACCCTAAAGTTAAAATAAATAAAAATAACATAACAACCCAATATCCAAATAGGGGTAAGCCCATGTAGGTAACAGTCCAAGGAAATAGGAAAGATATTTCAAGATCAAATATTAAAAATAAGATCCCAATTAAGAAGAATCTAACGGAGAAGGGATTTCCCGGGTTATCAAAAGGATCAAATCCACACTCATATACTGACACTTTCTCCATATCGGGTTGCTTATTTCCTAATAAATAAGATGCCCCTAAAATTATAATTGATAATGTCCCGCTAACGATAAGTAGTATTAGTATTCCTTTGAACTCCATGTTCCTAAGCGGAGACGTGCTAGCACTATATAGATAGTGGCTATCGCACTTGGCCAGAAGGCACCTAAAGGTGCTTTCTGCTTATTTGTAGGAAGATATCTTGCCTACTACGTAACTCTACGTTGGAATTATATAAAGAAGGTGTATTTGGCTGCTGGGCTAATAATATAGCTCCTACCATGGCGACTAGTAGCACCAAACTAGCAACTAACACTAATTCATAATAAGTTGTATAAAGATGACTTCCAATCGCCCCTATGTTAGTTCTAGATTCTATAACAGGATTGCTGATATATTTGGGGCTATTGGTTAGTAAACTATAAAATAGGAATATCACAGATAATCCTACAGGTAAGAAATGCGAGTGATCCTGAGAATCTACTTTATTAGGCTGTTGAATTAACATAATTACGAACAAAAATAAAATAGCGATAGCTCCTACGTATACAATTATAAATATTAAGCCTATATAGTCTAATCCCAATGATATAAACATAACAGCAGCATTAACAAAGGCAATAACTAACCAGAATACTGAATAAACAGGATTCGGGGTAGATATAACCATAAGACTAGCCCCAACTATTCCTAAGGAGAATATCATAAATAGACTATTCATATTGACGTTCAATCCGTGCTACTTCATTCGGAGCAACTTGGTTTCTACCCAACCTAAAAGGGGGATTAATAATAAGAAGTAACTAAAGTAGAAAACGGAAGCAAATTGGCCGACCATAACGTAAGGTTCCTCTACTGGGTTGGCTCCTAACCAGGTTAATAATATAAAGTCAGCTACTAAAAACCAAAATGCTATTTTACCCAAAGGTCTAAATGTTAGGGCTCTTAATTTACTAGTATGAATAAAGGGCAATACTAATAGCACCAAGATACTAGCTACCAGAGCCAAGACCCCCCCGAGCTTGTCGGGCACAGCGCGTAGTATGGCATAAGCAAATAAAAAGTACCATTCTGGTTGAATATGAACAGGAGTTACTAAAGGATTAGCTTGAATGAAATTCTCGGGGTCACCTAACACATTAGGCATAAAATAACTAATTATAACTAAAATAACGCTAAGTACGAAGATCCCAAATAAATCCTTATAAATATAATAAACATGAAAGGGAACTTTATCTATATTAGAGCTAATCCCTAAAGGATTATTTGACCCGTCTGTATGTAAACTAAGAATATGTAATACGGCTAGTCCAACTATAAGGAAAGGGAAAAGATAATGTAAAGAGTAGAAACGATTAAGAGTCGCGTTAGATATACTAAATCCTCCCCAAATCCATTGAACAATTTCTGCGCCTACATAAGGTATAGCAGAACAGAAGTTAGTAATAACTGTGGCCCCCCAAAAAGACATTTGTCCCCAGGGTAATACGTACCCTAAGAAGGCTGTTAACATCATTATTAAGTATATTATAACCCCGATATTCCAGACGTCCATTTTCATGTAGCTTCCATAATAGAGTCCTCTGCCTATATGTATATACACACAGAGAAAGAATAATGAAGCTCCATTAGCATGAATGTACTTTAACATAAAACCGTAATTAACGTCTCTTAAAATATGGGAAACTGAGTCAAAAGCTAAGTTAACGTCGGGGCAATAATGCATAGCTAAAAATATTCCAGTCATCAATTGAATAACTAAACAAACTCCTAACAAAGAGCCAAAATTCCATAAATAACTAATATTAGAAGGGGCCGGTAAATCGATCACTATCCCATTCACAATAGAGATTAATGGATGTTGAGTTCTTATTCGTAACATTTTGCTTGGTGATTCCATAGCCCCAAGGGCTAGCCCCCTATAAAGGGCACTGCATCCAAACCTATCAGCAGACTAGAAACTAAAACGACTAAACCAAGACTGAAAGGTAAATAAGACTTCCATAATAAGTACATAAGTTGGTCATATCTCATTCTGGGGAAAGAAGCTCGCACCCACACAAATGAGAAGGCTATTGCCGAAGTTTTAAGGGCTAAGCAACCCATTCCTATAATTCCTGCGAAAGGTGCCCAACCACCTAAAAACAATAAACTTATCAAACAGCTCATTAGAATAATATGGCCGTATTCAGCTAAAAAGAATAGGGCAAACGCCATACTAGAATATTCTACATTATAACCAGATACTAATTCTGATTCTCCCTCGGTAAGATCGAAAGGAGCCCTATTAGTTTCAGCTAATGCCGAAGCAAAGAACATTAAAGCAGCTGGAAATAAAGGTATAATATACCAAATTTCGGCCTGAGCTAAAACTATCTGAGTGATATTAAGAGAACCTGCGCATAATATTACTGATATTAGGATGAGCCCTATACACACTTCATAGCTAATCATCTGAGCTGCTGCTCTGAGAGCCCCCAAGAATGCATATTTAGAATTACTTCCCCAACCAGACATTAAGACAGCATACACCCCCATAGAACTGATAGCAAATATGTATAAGATTCCAACATTAATATCAGCTAGTACGATACCTGGGCTAAAAGGAATAACCCCCCAAGCCAAAAAAGCTAAGGTAAGCGATAGAATCGGGGCTATAATATAAACCGACAGATTAGCGTGATTAGGGATAACCATCTCTTTGGAGAATAATTTAATTCCATCAGCTAAAGGCTGTAATAATCCATAAACACCAACTACATTAGGTCCTTTTCGTGCTTGCATATACCCTAATACCTTTCTTTCTGCTAAAGTTAAATAAGCTACAGCCGCTAATAAAGGTATTATTATTGCAAGCGTTTTAAAGATAATTGAAATAATAGTACTCATCATCCTAGTTACTACCCCCAGAAGAGGGCGGCCAAGTACGTATTGAACGTAGCCTATGGCCCAAGAACAAGTTCCCTTACCCTTACTATGTTACGACTTACCCATTCTCGAAAAGGAGGGATAACCCCGCCAATTAGCGACGGGGCGTCTCGTATCCTTAACTTGAAGGGGACGACGGGCGATTTGTGCTAACACTGGGTTAGAATTCACCGGAACGCTCTACTTTCCGATTACTATCAAATCCTACTTAAGATTACCATTTCAGAGAATCTCCGCCTCCTAATTTACTGTATATATTGTATAGGAGAATGTAGCGCATAATATCCCTTTCCATAAAGACCATGACACCTGACTTAATCCATAATAGGGTTAAGGATAACATTTATTGTTATCCTGACGACGGCCATGCAATGCCTGAGCGGCCACTCTTTAAGAGTCGGCGCTTTCAAGGAAAGGTGAGGTGACACGCGGATCATCGTATTAAATTACACGCTCCTCTGATTCAAACAGTGAACAGCCAAGCCTTTTGAGTTTCAATCTTGCGATCATAGTATTCAGGCATACAATAAGGTTATTCGCTAATAAAGCTATTGTATAAGTTTAGGGCGAGGACTACCAGGGTATCTAATCCTGTTTGCTATCCAAGCTTTCGTATTTCATGAAGACGTACCATGAACGGAGTAAGGAGTCTTCACCTTCGGACTTCCACTCTTGCTTCATACATTTTACCGCTACCAAGAGGTTTACCTTACTTTATCCTCATGCTTCACTACATACTTTAACGCCTAATGCGAAATAAAAACTGGGCCTCTAAGTTTAACCGCGTCTGCTGGCACTTAGTTAGACAGACCTCAGTGTGAAACCCTGTGTCAAGCGTTTACCCATTGCACAAGATTCTCTACTGCTGCCAAAATGTCTTCCCCTTGTTACAGTGAAAGTGTGGCTATACTACGCATCTTCGACCAGGTGGGCCACTATCCCGCCTATTCTAATACGTCAACAGAGACCGTCAATGGTCTCCATTTTATCCTCACCAGTATGACCCTTGATAGGGCCTTGCATGTATTAGAAGAACACATTGCCTTATAAACTCCCCAAGGTCAAAGGAGTAGTGTGGAAATAATATGAAAATCATCCCCATGACTCAATTAGTTAGACAGATTACTGCTCTGATAGACAAACGGTAATTCATTATAAGTATGAAAAGTAGGCGGAGAAGATAAAGACCACTCTAATGAGGTAGAAGAAGCTTGCCATCCCTTAAATGGTCTTTCGGCTGCTAATGCCTCATAAGTCAAGAATATAAACCACATAATTCCTACTAGTGCTATTATAGCTCCGCAAGAACTAACTAAGTTCCAACCTTGATAAGCATCAGGGAAATCGGAGTATCTTCTAGGTAACCCAGCTAAGCCCAAGAAATGTTGGGGGAAGAAAGTTAAATTAACTCCGATAAACATAATCCAGAAATGGATCTTACCATATAGTTCATTATAACTAAAACCTGTGATTTTACCGAACCAATAGTAGAATCCCCCAAATATGGCAAATACGGCCCCCATAGATAACACGTAATGGAAGTGAGCTACTACATAATAAGTATCGTGTAATACTACGTCTAATGAACCATTAGCTAATATAACTCCTGTTAAACCACCAATGGTAAATAAGAATACAAACCCTATAGCCCACAACATAGGTGTATCAAGCCGTAAGCTTCCCCCATATATAGTAGCTAGCCAGCTAAATATCTTAATCCCAGTGGGAACAGCAATAATCATAGTGGCTGCAGTGAAGTAGGCACGAGTATCGACATCCATACCAACGGTGAACATATGATGAGCCCAAACAATAAACCCTAATACTCCAATAGAGATCATAGCATAGACCATACCTAGATAACCAAAAATATGCTGTTTAGCAGAAAATGTAGGTACAATTTGAGATACAATACCAAATCCCGGTAGAATTAAAATATAGACTTCGGGGTGTCCAAAAAACCAGAATAGGTGCTGGAATAAAATGGGATCTCCCCCTCCTGCAGGGTCAAAGAATGTTGTATTAAAATTTCTATCTGTTAATAACATGGTTATTCCCCCTGCTAATACTGGTAAAGACAATAATAGCAAGATAGTAGTAATTAATACAGACCATACGAATAGAGGTAATCTATGCATACTCATGCCAGGAACCCTCATGTTAATTATAGTAGTTATAAAGTTGATAGAACTTAAAATGGAAGATACCCCAGCTAGATGTAAACTGAATATGGCCAGGTCCACTGCTCCCCCTGAATGAGCTTGAATACTCGATAATGGGGGATAAAGGGTCCAACCTGTACCTGCCCCTTGTTCTACAAACATAGAACCGGTCAATAGGATTAGAGAGGGCGGTAATAACCAGAAACTGATATTGTTTAATCTAGGAAAGGCCATATCAGGTGCACCAATCATGATTGGTACAAACCAATTTCCGAATCCTCCAATCAGGATAGGCATTACCATGAAGAAAATCATCAATAAAGCATGTGCTGTTACAATCACATTATATAGATGATCGTCTCCTAACATACTACCTGGAGCTGATAGCTCTAGTCGTATTAACATACTCGAAGCTGTCCCTGCCATTCCAGAAAAAGCCCCAAATAGTAAATATAAAGTACCTATATCCTTATGATTAGTAGAAAATAGCCAACGTGTAAGATATTTGTTCATGCTTACTCTAGATGTAGGTGAGAACACTCGACTTCGTTACGAAGTCAAAGTACCCAATCTGCGGCTCTAGGCCGACCAGCTACTCCATTGAGCGCGTCAACAAAGTAACAGGGCTAGAGAAGAATGAAAACTCCAATTAATGCATTATTAGAGGCCTCGCTCCTACGTGACGTGCCTGAGCCTTATCAACTAAGCTTCCAAGATGCTGCTAGTCCTGTTATGGAAGAGATTCTATTCCTTCATAACCAAGTTATGTTTATTTTAGTTATTATTATGACAGTTGTGTTCTGGTTAATTGTTAGAGGGTTAACAGGTAAAGCTTATCATCGCTATCTTGTAGAAGGAGCCACAATAGAGATTGTTTGGACTATAATTCCAGCAATTATATTAGTGTTTATAGCATTTCCTTCTTTGAAACTACTTTATTTAATGGATGAAGTAGTAGAACCAGGTGTGACAGTAAAAGCCATAGGCCATCAATGGTATTGGTCTTATGAGTATTCAGACTATCAAATTACCTCTGGTGAAGATAGTACCTTAGAATTTGATTCTTATATGGTACCTACTAGTGACCTTGAACCAGGCGATTTTCGACTATTAGAGGTTGACAATAGAATGGTTGTTCCTGTTGATACTTATGTTAGAGTTTTAGTTACAGGGGCAGATGTGCTTCACTCATTTGCTATACCTTCATTAGCTATAAAAATGGACGCTGTACCTGGACGTCTTAATCAAACTGGATTTTTAGTTAAAAGACCGGGATTATTTTACGGTCAATGTTCCGAGTTATGTGGCGCTAATCACTCCTTTATGCCCATTGTTGTAGAAGCTGTCAGCATGGATAAATATATCAGCTGGCTATCTTCATTATGTGCTGATCTTTAGCTCGTAGGAACAGCGATAACGAGCGTTAACTTACAGTAATGCCTCACTTAGATATAACTGCTTATTTAACTCAATATAGCTGGACATTAATAACCTTGTTAGCACTTTATAGTATTATGAGTTTGTATATTTTACCTAAAATTCAGAATAACTTACGTATAAGAAGTATACTACAGGAAGAGGGGGCATCCCCTAGTAAGGGGCTCGGGGTTAATAGAGCATACACTCTACTACAAGATATACTCCATAGATAAGCCCGCTTCATACATTCAATATGGCAGCTTCTTTCTTTGATCAGTTTAATGTAGTTCGGATAATTGGTGGAATAATTACTAATTCTTCTATTATGATGCTTATCCTATTAAGCGCGATATTAATAGGAAGTTGTTCATATAAACTAATACCTACAAGATTACAATCTACACAAGAAATTGTTTATACCCACTTCTTAGGATTAGTTAAAGATTCTACAGCTAATAAGGGTACTCAATATTTTACTCTTATTATAACTCTGTTTATGTTTATTGCTGGATTAAATCTACTAGGTCTATTTCCCTATGTATTTACTCCAACTGCCCATATTGTTATTACTTTCGGGTTAAGTCTGTCTATTTTAATAGCAGTAACAATATTGGGAATAACACAATTCCGTTGGAACTTTGCTTCAATGATGATGCCTAGTGGGGCTCCTTTATTATTGGCTCCCCTATTAGTTATAATCGAAACAATTAGTTATCTTTCTAGGGCCGTCTCTTTAGGAGTTCGATTAGCTGCTAATTTATCTGCAGGTCACCTTTTATTTGCTATATTAGCAAGTTTTGGGTTTACAATGATTAATAATGGAATGTTAGTATTAAGCTTAGCTCCAATATTAGTAATGGTTTTTATAACTTTACTAGAGATTGCCGTGGCCTTGATTCAAGCATATGTATTTTGTCTGTTAACTGCCATATACATTAATGATAGTCTAAATCTACATTAACCAGGATGTTATACAGGTAGGAGTATTAGTCTCCGTTCGATTCCCCGCCGGGGAGCCATGAGTAAGGCTTATCACCCTTATCATTTAGTGGATCCTAGTCCATGGCCTTATTTAGGCTCAATTGGGGCATTACTGGTTACAGTAGGCTCAGTATTATATTTTCATTATAGTTATACATGGATAATGTATTTAGGTGCAATTACATTGATATTGACAATGATTGTTTGGTGGAGGGATGTTATTAGAGAAGCCACTTTTCAAGGACATCATACTCAGATAGTGAGAAGAGGATTAAGATATGGTATGATTCTTTTTATTACTTCTGAAATTTGCTTCTTTTTTGCGTTCTTTTGGGCTTTCTTTCATAGTAGTTTATCACCCACTATAGAGTTGGGGGCTGTTTGGCCTCCTGTTGGTATAGAAGTGTTAGACCCGTTTTCTGTGCCCCTATTAAATACAGCTATATTACTTAGTTCAGGAGCAACAGTTACATGGGCACATCACGCCATAGTTAGCGGACAGAGAATAGAAGCCATACAAGGACTTACTTGTACAGTCATACTTGGGATTCAATTTACAGCCCTACAAGCTATGGAGTATTACGAAGCGCCTTTTACAATCTCAGACTCCGTATACGGTTCAACCTTTTATGTGGCTACAGGTTTTCATGGTTTACATGTTATTATCGGAACTATATTTTTGGCCGTATGTTTAACTAGGTTAATAGGTTATCACTATACTCGCCATCATCATTTTGGTTTTGAGGCTGCTAGTTGGTATTGGCATTTTGTAGATGTGGTTTGGTTGTTTTTATATGTATGTATTTACTGGTGGGGTTCTTAGCCCAGGCCATGGTTACATAATGTTAAGCGTAGATAGCATAGCGTAGCTGCGCAGCAGCTCAGCTTGTAGAGTCAACTAACGGTAAGTTTTCAGACTCATAATCTGAATATGCAGGTTCAACTCCTGCCTCTACCATATTAAAAATGTAAGATATATACACACATAAAACCAAGTAGGTTGGGCATTAGGCCTGAGCTTAATTCTAACATCCAGCATCCAAAACAAAGTACACGATAGGTCATAAGATAAGAGGAAAATTATAAGAATCTAGGCAAACATACACGAACTAACTCGATTAAGGGGTATGGAACTATCCCTAATAATAAAATAGCTACTATTAACGGTAATTGCCCATGAAACTCTCGTCTATTAATATCTCTCGAAAATATTAAATATGGAGAAAGTTGCCCGAAACAGATCCTATTATATAAATATAACGAATAAGCAGCAGCTATAACCATACTAGTTGCGGTAAGAACTCCTAATGATGTACTAGTAGAAAAAGCAGCCACTAAGGATAGGAATTCTCCAACAAAGTTACAACTAAGAGGAACAGCTATATTCGCTAAAGTAAACACCATAAACACTATAGAAAATAGGGGCATAGTCATAACTACTCCTCTATAATATCTAATTAGTCTTGTATGGTGTCTTTCATAGAGCAATGTTACTGCTATAAATAAAGCTGGACTAACTATTCCATGAGCTATCATTAAGAATATAGAAGCTATTAAACCCTCCATCGTATGAGTAAATAAGCCTATTGTTACTATCCCCATATGAGCTACCGAAGAATAGGCTATCAAACGTTTCGCGTCTACCTGTCTACAAGTAGTTAAACTCCCATATATTACTGCTATTAATGATAGCGTTAGTATGATTGGTGCTAAATACTCTGTTGCTTCAGGGAAAATAGGCCAAGCGAATCGAATGAATCCATAACCTCCTAATTTTAATAATATTCCAGCTAGAATCACTGAGCCAGCTACAGGAGCCTCAACATGCGCAAGAGGCAACCATATATGAAAGGGTATCATTGGTATCTTAACTGCTAAACTAAGGAAGAAACCTATAAATAACCATATTTGTATTGAAGTATAAATTTGAATGTTAGTTAAAGATAAGTAGTCAGTTGTGCCTGTTATCCGATAAATAACTGCGATACTAAGTAACATTAATATTGAGCCGACTAAAGTATAAAAGAAGAAATAATATGCAGCCTTTATCTTCTCTGCCCGGGCTCCCCATACTCCTATTATTAAGAACATTGGTATTAATATACTCTCAAATAACACATAAAATATTAATAGATCTAATGTTGAGAATACTCCGATTAATAGTAACTCAATACCTAGAAGACACATAATAAACTCCTTTACCAGAAACTTAATACTGTCCCAACTTACCAAAATACAAATGGGTGTTAACAAAGTACTTAGTACAATGAAAAATATAGAGATCCCGTCAATAGCAAATAATATAGGAGAACCTTCAAACCAACCTATTGTACTTACCCAGCTGAATTCTATTATCTGTTGAAATTGAGCTTCTTGATGAAGGTTAACTAATAATAAAAGAGAAAGAGCAAATGTTATCAGAGACCACTCCAACGCTTGCTGGCGTAGTTTCATGCTGTTTTCCCTGGGAATTAATGCGATTATTATTATACTTATTAATATAGAGCCCACTATACAAGTTAATATCATATTAACATTCTATTGCAGCTACGAACCGGACCTAATTTACGACTAGGTACTTTAGTGCGATAGCTGTTCCGACTAGTATTATTAATGCGTAATTAAACAATAAACCAGATTGTAAGCTGCTTAACTCTTTAGTTCTATCAACTAGGAATCGAGCGATCCCAGTAGGGCCTAAAATCTCTAAAATCCCTCTATCTATGGTACGGTAAGAGACAGTATGACCGAACTTCCAAACTGTGCTTCCAATATAATAATTTGCTATTTGGTTAAACTCCCAGGCATAAAATAAGAATCCATATATGCTAGGGCGTGTGATATAATATATAATATATGGACGAAGTATAAACACTAGTAATATCCCGGTTACAGACATAATAACTGGCGCTAAAGAGATTGCTGTGGGCACAAGTGGCAAGGGACGTACACCTGGTGCAAATACCATATTTTGAGCTATATAACCAACTAAAATACTCCCTATCGCTAATACTAATAAGGGGCCCAATAAGTTCCAATCAGCTTCTTGTAAGTGTTGTGCGCTCATACGTGTTAAATTAGGCTTAGACACGAAGCTTAGGTATATTAATCGAAACGAATAAAAAGCAGTTAAGAAGGCTGTAATTGAAGCTAACCAATAAATCGATATTAAACAATAACTATTATAAGTTAATTCCAATATTAAATCTTTAGAGTAAAATCCAGATAAATAGGGGAAACCCGCCAGAGACAATGAGCCAATCAACATTAAGATATAAGTTAAAGGTAGGCCCCTAATTATTCCCCCCATCTTCCTAAGATCTTGTTCATCTAAAAGAGCATGAATTATTGAACCTGCTCCCAAGAATAATAAAGCTTTAAAGAAAGCGTGAGTTAGTAGATGATATAAACTACTTAGACAGCTGTAAGTACCACAGGCCATTACCATGTATCCTAATTGGCTACAAGTAGAATAAGCAATAACTTTTTTTATATCCGATTGGACTAATCCTACTGTGGCAGCAAAGAAAGCAGTTAAGGAGCCCACTAAACCCACAATAATTGTTGCAGTTGGAGAATGATCAAAAAGAGGGGCGGACCTTATAATTAAAAATACTCCGGCTGTTACCATTGTAGCTGCGTGAATTAGGGCCGAAACAGGTGTAGGACCCTCCATAGCATCTGGCAACCAAGTATGTAACCCTAATTGGGCTGATTTTCCCACGGCCCCTATAGTTAGTAAGATACAAATCCAAGTACACGCTGAAGATGGAGACAAGGTGGAGAACAAACTACAGTAATCTAATACTCCAAATTCTTTCCAGATTAATATGATAGCTAACATTAATCCTATATCTCCTATTCTATTAATTAACATTGCCTTAATTGCTGCTTTGTTAGCTTGTATACGTGTAAACCAAAAGTTAATTAATAAATAAGAACATAAGCCGACACCTTCCCAACCAATAAATAATTGCACATAATTATTACTAGTAACTAAAACTAACATAAAAAAGGTAAATAGAGACAGATAACTCATGAATCTAGGTAAATGGGGGTCTTCTCTCATATAACTTGTAGAATAGATATGAACTAACCCACTAATTGTGGTTACTACTATTAACATTACAGCTGTTACCATATCAAATTGTAAGCCGAAATTAGTTATTAGTAAATCAGACTCTATCCATCTTCCTAACTCTATATATACTGGGGACCCATTAATAAGAATTTCATAACATAGTACAAAAGAAAGAAGGCAACTAGCCATGACCCATACAGAAGCCAACAAACCAGCCCCCTTTCTTCCTAGGTAACGACCCCCTAGTCCGCTTCCGACTGCGCTTAATAACGGTATTAATATTACTAGAAGATACATGGAAATAAATCTAAAACAATCAAATGTGTTAACTGAAAAAACAAACTAGGACATACTATAATTGTTAATATTAAATATAAACTTACCCCTATTAATATAGCCTTGCCCAAACCTGTATCCTTCGATGCTACGCTACCATGTGGAGAATTTAGTATATTTGTTATAACTAAAGGCGTCGACATGGGTTGATAAAACATAATTTTAATTAATCTAAGGTAATAAACTCCAGCTATTACGGAGCATACTAAAGCGATTAAGGCGCTAAGATAGTAGCCTTGACCAACAGCCGCTAATATAATATACCATTTAGTTAAGAACCCAATTAAAGGAGGGATTCCTGCAGTAGACAATAAACCTGTAGCTAATGCTAATGCTAAGATTGGGTTTAATCTTGAAACACCACTAAACTCAATAAGCATATCTTTTTTAGGAGATATAATAAGTACTACAGACCATAGTAATACTTGAGTTAATATGTAGGCGCCTATATACATTAAACTAGCTTGAAGACTTTCTATAGACCCAATAGCTATTCCAAGCAACACAAACCCTATGTGACCTATCCCGCTATAAGCTAATAATCTTTTTATACGAGTTTGATTCAAAGCTCCTATAGACCCTATAACCAAGGATATTAGCCCAGCCATTAATAATCCCATTTCATTTAGGCCGATTTGTACTATAATAGCTAGTACCCCTAATTTAGGCACGATAGATAATAGCGCAGCCACCCAAGTTGGAGCCCCTTCATATACATCGGGGGCCCACATATGAAATGGAGCTGCAGATACTTTAAATAATAATGAGACAGTAATAAGACACTTACCAGCTAATGCTCCATAAGATAATATACTCATACGAATAAATTGAAGGTCAAGCTCTCCTGTAGAGCCATAAATTAAGGCACAACCAAACAGGAACAACCCCGAAGATAGCGCCCCTAACACAAAATATTTCAATCCAGCTTCTGCTGATAATAATGAGTTTTTATTATAAGCGACTAAGATAAACATACATAATGTTTGCATTTCTAACGCTAAATATATCGAAATTAAATTTGTTGATCCGATAAGTAATAAATTACCCAAGATCACTAATAAAATCAATAAAGAGCTTGATCGATGCGCTGTTCGATGGTCCAGCATACATAGTATGGCTAACCCACTTAGCATTACCAACATCTTAATAGCCTGTGTCCAACATAGCAGATGGGGCTCAGCTAATAGCCCAGCAGCTACCATAAGTATAATAGCTCCTAAACAAAATGTTGCTAATCTTAGAGTAGGGGCCTTTAATCCATACGTCAACACTATTAGTATGATGAGCCCTAGTGTTAATTCCATAGGGTACCAGGGGCTATGCACCCACAAGTACCTTATTAATCCCTAAACCTTTTGTTCTCCTTCTTTGCAGCAGCCAGAAGTTGATTACGTCGATGGGGCCTATATAGTCGAGCATCGCTGAGACCATTCCTTGCGTACTAGGACTCAGAAAAGTTGGGATTGAACATTGTAGATAGAAACCGAGCTGTGTCACCACGCTCTGAACTCAAATCATGTACGGTTTTCATGGTCGAACAGACCAACCTAAGGTACCTTCTACAGCACCAGGGCACCGCAATTCAACATCGAGGTCGCAAACACTGTCCTCGATAAGAACTCTCCGACAATATTACGCTGTTATCCCTACGGTAGCTTTTATCCGCTTTCGATATTTCTTTTGGATAATAATATCGGGTCACTATCGCCCACATAGGAACCCCCGCGGGGTCCTTGTGCCAGCTAGGGGTGTCCCCCTCACTGTGAGGCTAATGAGATTTTATTAATACCATAAGCTCGCCTTCGTTTCTTATTCAAAGGTAGTCGCCCCAACTAAACTGTCCTACCAACAAAATTTATTAACTTAGAATTAGGATACTTAGTATCGATCATTATAAATTAACGCTATCGGTATCCAGTAAAGCTCGATAGGGTCTTTTCGTCTTACAATGTTTATGTAGTATCTTCACTACAATTATAATTTCATCGGCTTTTCTCTTGAGACAGTAAGACCCTCGTGGTTCCATTCATACCCGCCAACAATTAATTGGCTATTTATTGTGCTACATTATCACGGTCAGAGTTACCGCGGCCATTCAGTTGGGTTTCGCTTTAGACGTTAGTCCTCAGTTTCACTATACAACCATTGGGCAGAATTCACCCTCTATACTTCAGTTAACCTTTAGCAGAGAGCTATGTTTTTGGTAAACAGTCGAGATCTTATTTTGCCGAGTTCCTTAAGAGAAATTATGCCTAGATCTAAGTCCCATAAATAACAATCGAAAGTAAATCAGTGCTATGCACTATAATAATTTTCCTGAACAGGTACAAGAATTATAATCCATCGGGCGCAATGCCCTTAGGAGTTGTATAAACATTTTATTTGGGATTGAATCCTGTACTACTCATGCCTGCATTATCACTTCTGTTTATCTCACGAGGTGGGTGTATACAGAACGCTCTACTACCAAGCCAATTTATGCTTCCTTGCGGTTGCCGTGTGGCTTCCAGAATTTCAGTTACAGATTTAGCCGTCTTAATTCTTAGAGTTTCCTAGCTCATTCAGTGAACTTTTACGTTTTCCTGTGCAGATGGCTGTTTCCGAGCCTACTTCCTGTTTGTCTAAGTCGGACCCTCTTTATACACTTAATCTGTATTAGCGACTTTAATTTCTGGTTAGGGCTTACCCCTCTTGACTAGGGGCCTTATCGCCATAGTCTGACTACACCAGTAATTCAGGCCCCCTGGTTTGGGGGCGAATCAACTTGGAATGCCTTACTAAGATAAGTTTCGTAGAGAACCAGCTATATCCAAGTTCGACTAGTATTTCACCGCTAACCACAGCTCATCCAAGATTTTTGCCACAATCACTGGTTCGGTCAGGAGTATGGTAAATACTCCTACCTGGCCATGGTTAGATCACTTGGTTTCGGGAGATTTGACTGACGAGTTTTTCTCTTGCTTTCACTACGCCTTCATTCAATACTTAAGCTTGCCAAATCTTGTCTTGCAGGCCCATTATGCAAAAGGTAACTTTTCGAACCAATTCTGAGTCTTTCCCTCACGGTACTTCCTCTATAGGTGTCTATCGGGGTTTAGTCTAGATGTCCAATCATCTTAATTATCTGTTTGAGACAATTCCTCCGCTATCGCTCGCCGCTACGCACGGAATCTCAGTTGATTTATTCCTAATAGTTTAGTAAGATGTTTCAATTAACTATTCAATTCACCCTTTTCAGTTAGGAGAAACAAGTTCAAAGTCTCTCCCTTGTTATTTCGTATTTCACGTCCTT